AATTTAAATATTATAATAATGTAAATGAACACATTTTGGGCTAATAAATTTACTATCTGAGGTTTTCCTGTTTCCGGGGGGTTTACAGGGGTTGTTAGTGATCTCAGGAGTTTAGGGGGGTAGGGGGGTTTAACGAAAAAAATTCAAAAAATTCGTGGGGTATTACTTATAGATAAGTTTCGAGTAAAATAAATTATTTATGCTCTTGAAATCACTTATGCAATTTATTTATAAGATTATCTTTTTTACAGACATATATTTCTTATTGGTGAGCAGAAAATGAGTACCACCTTTATTATTATGATTCTTTACACTGTGAAATGTCTAATGAAATAGAGGAAAAAAAGAAAAACCCCCTACCCTCTGGAATAAACGCTCGGCTTGTTGAGTAATGAATTAAATGATTAACACTATTAACTTATGTAAGCGTTAATGAAAGTGTGAGGAGTAATATCAATTTATGGCCCTGAAGTAGGAACCAAATGCCAGGAATAATTCATTAAGTGTAACCCTCACAGTATCTTGTCCCTCACCTTCAATAAGAGTATGTATTAAGAAATCATTTGTTGGTCGGTTCTTACTGTGCAGTCTATTTGATTTTAATATAAATGTTGAATAAAGATATATGTACTAGAGTGCATATATGTACTAGAGTGCATATATGTACTAGAGTGCATATATGTACTAGAGTGCATATATGTACTAGAGTGCATATATGTACTAGAGTGCATATATGTACTAGAGTGCATATATGTACTAGAGTGCATATATGTACTAGAGTGCATATATGTACTAGAGTGCATATATGTACTAGAGTGCATATATGTACTAGAGTGCATATAATGATGTTTCAAAGAGTAGTTTAGTTTAGAATCCTAGCTTTGGGAGTTAGAGGTGGGAGTTAAAATCTCCTCTCTTTGAGTACTAGGGGGGATTTTAACCTCCGACATCCGGTTTACAAGACTGGCGTTCTAGGCTCTGAACTACTAGTACACTGCCATTCGAGGGCTTTATTCTCTACTCAGCCCGCCGCTGGTATCAGAAATAGGAAGAGTGAAAAGTACAAGAGGGACGCAATTTGGCCAATAATGACGAACGGGTGTTCTACAGGCATACCTCCAATTCAGGTCAGAATAATTACATCGGCGATTAAAGTTCAAAATAGGAATTGGGTTAAAGGACGGAAGGTTAGGGCTCGTTGTTTAGAGGTGTGTAGGATTGGGACTAGCATAAGAACTAGGATTGAGGCCAGGAGGGCTAGGACTCCGCCCAGTTTATTTGGAATCGATCGGAGGATGGCGTACGCGAATAAGAAGTACCATTCGGGTTTGATGTGGGGAGGGGTGACAAGGGGGTTGGCTGGGGTGAAGTTGTCTGGGTCTCCTAGTAGGTTTGGTGTAAATAGGGCTAATGATGTAAGTGCAATAAGTAGGGCTGCAAATCCTAAGAGGTCTTTGTATGAGAAGTATGGGTGGAAGGAGATTTTGTCTGCATCGGAGTTGAGTCCAAGGGGGTTGTTTGAGCCTGTTTCATGGAGGAACAGAAGGTGGAGGAGGGTGGCGGCTGCAATTACAAAGGGAAATAAGAAGTGGAATGCCCACAAGCGGGTAAGGGTGGCGTTGTCTACGGAGAAGCCCCCTCAGATTCATTGAACTAAATTGTTCCCAACATAGGGGACGGCAGATAGGAGGTTAGTAATGACGGTGGCCCCTCAAAAAGATATTTGTCCTCAGGGGAGGACATAACCCACGAAGGCTGTCATCATTACTAGGAGCAGAAGAATAACCCCAATGTTTCAGGTTTCTTTGTAAAGATAGGAGCCGTAATAGAGGCCTCGTCCAATGTGAGCGTAGATACAGATGAAGAAGAAGGAGGCCCCGTTGGCATGTATATTGCGGATAAGTCAACCGTAGTTCACGTCTCGACAGATATGGGCAACGGATGAAAAGGCTGTGGCGATATCGGATGTATAGTGTATGGCTAGGAATAGGCCTGTAAGAATCTGGGAAATAAGGCAGAGTCCGAGGAGTGAGCCAAAGTTTCACCAGACCGAAATGTTGGAGGGGGCTGGGAGATCTACCAGTGCGTCGTTTGCGATTTTTAGAAGGGGGTGCGTTTTGCGAAGGCTAGCCATTCACAGGGTTTCTGTAGTTGAATAACAACGGTGGTTTTTCAAGCCATAGGTCCTGGTTAGATTCCTGGCGGAAACCATGTGCTTTGTTATCATTTGCTTTTTGATTTGTTGAATTGTGGGGGCGATTGCGGTCGCTTCTAACCCCTCTCCTTTTTTTGGTGCCCTGGGGTTGGTAATAGTGGCGGGGGTAGGATGTGGGGTGCTTGTAGAATATGGAAGCCCTTTTTTGGCTTTAATTCTTTTTTTAATTTATCTGGGGGGGATGCTGGTTGTGTTTGCGTATTCTGCGGCTTTGGCTGCGGAGCCTTATCCTGAGTCTTGATTGAATCCAGCGGTTGTGTCTTATGTAAGTTGTTATGCAGCTGTTGTAGTATGGGTGTCGAGTAAATTCTGGTCTGAGTGGAGTGATGCTTTTTCTGGGCCGGCTGATGAGTGAGGACCCTTTTGTGTTTTTCGTGCTGATAGTGGGGGAGTAGCGGTAATATATTCAGAAGGGGGGTGAATGTTGGTTGTTGGGGCAGGAGTTCTTCTTTTGACTTTGTTTGTAGTGTTAGAGTTAACTCGAGGGTTAAGTCGGGGAACTCTTCGGGCTGTTTAAATAAAGAAAATTAGTGATGTGAATATTAGGGTAATGAGGAATAGGATAAGGTAAGTTTTTACTAGGCCTCGTTGAGCATTGCTTGTTGAGGTAACAAGGGGGGTGTTAAGTTTGGCTGCGGCTTTGGGGCCTGTTTTTTCTAGTCAAGTTTGGTCGATTATTTGGCTGGCGATGGATTGGCCTAGTGCTAGGCTTATTGTGGGGGGAAATCGGTGCATAACCATGGGGAAAAATCCTAATAGGTTTGAGAAGCGGTGTGCAGGAAGATAGGGGGTGGGTTTAAATTGTTTGCTTGTTAGGGATGCAAGTTCTAGGGCAATAAGTAGTCCTAGAATTGTTACGGTTAAGGCGGCTAGTTTTAGTATAGGGGGTATTGACATTACTGGTGTTTTTAATGGGAGAAGGTTGGAAGTGAGTAAGAGGCCGGCAACAATGCTTCCCCAAGCTAGTCGTTTAATGGGGTTTAGGACTGCAGGGTTATTTTCGTTGATGGGGGAGAGTGCATTAAATCGGGGGTGTCCTATTGAAACGAAGTAAATAACACGTAGGCTATAAATAGCTGTGAAGGAGGTGGCTAGGAGAGTCAAGGTAAGGGCTCAGGCGTTTAGGTATGAGGTGTTAAGGGCTTCAATGATAGCATCTTTAGAGAAGAAGCCCGCTAGGAAGGGGGTGCCAGTGAGGGCTAGGCTTCCAATGGTAAGACAAGTAGAGGTAAAGGGGGCAAGACGGTGCATGCCCCCTATTTTTCGGATGTCTTGTTCGTCGTTGAGGCTATGAATAATAGAGCCGGAACATAGGAAGAGCATTGCTTTGAAGAAAGCATGGGTGCAGATGTGGAGGAATGCTAGTTGGGGTTGATTTAGGCCAATTGTTACTATTATCAAACCTAGTTGACTGGATGTTGAGAAGGCAACAATTTTTTTGATGTCGTTTTGGGTTAGAGCGCAGGTAGCTGTGAATAGTGTGGTTAGGGCACCAAGGCATAGGCAGGTAGTGAGGGCAGTTGGGTTATTTTCTAAGAGGGGGCTTATTCGTACTAAGAGAAAGATACCTGCAACAACCATAGTGCTGGAGTGGAGTAAGGCAGATACCGGCGTAGGGCCTTCTATGGCAGAGGGAAGTCACGGGTGTAATCCGAATTGGGCAGATTTACCTGTGGCGGCCACGATTAGTCCAAGAAGTGGGTAGGTGAGGTCGAAATCTTTAGCTGTTGTAAAAATTTGTTGTAATTCTCAGGAGTTAAGGTGGGATACTATTCATGCCATTGCAAAGATTAGCCCAATGTCCCCCACTCGGTTGTAAATTACTGCCTGTAGGGCTGCGGTGTTTGCGTCTGCTCGGCCATGTCATCAACCAATGAGGAGAAAGGACATAATTCCGACCCCTTCTCAGCCGATAAAGAGTTGGAAGAGGTTGTTTGCTGTAACTAAAATAATTATTGCGATTAGGAAAATTAGGAGGTATTTAAAAAATCGGTTTATATTGGGGTCAGCATGTATATATCAGGATGCAAATTCTAGAATTGATCATGTAACATATAGGGCGATGGGTGTAAAAACAATGGAGTAGTAGTCGAATTTTAGGCTGATATTCACGTCGAAAGTTGAGGTATTTATTCAGTTTCATGAGGTAACAATGGCTTCTGTCCCTTCGTTAAGGAACAAGAAGAGGGGGAGAAGGCTGACAAAGAAGGCTAGTTTTACTGCTGTTTTTACATGTGTGAGGGCTCAGTTTTCCTTTCGAGGGAGGGGGCTAAAAGTTGTTAGGACAGGGAAAATTAGTAAAGAGAAAATAATGATCAGGCTTGAGGTTATGATGACGGAAGGGGTGTGCATAGCTACTACTTGGAGTTGCACCAAGAGTTTTTGGTTCCTAAGACCAACGGATGAACTATTATCCTTTAGGAGCTGAAGCTTACGGGGATAGCCCCGGAGTTCAACCGAGGTAATGAAGTTTAGCAGTATTCATCTGTCAAGCGAACCTCCCCCGGTGGATAAGGGGGTTTTAACCCCTGTCTTTAGAATCACAATCTAATGTTTTTATTAAAACTATATCTACAGCTGGTTCAACCTCAAATTAACTCGGGCTTGAGAACGAGGAGGAGTAGGGGTAAGAGGTGGAGGGTCATTAGCAGGTGTTCTCGTGAGTGGGAGGGGTCGAGACCAATAATGTGTGAGGGGAGGGGCCCTCGTTGAGTTATTAGGAATATGTATAGGGTGTAGCTTGCAGTAATGAGAGTGCCCCCTCCTGTTAATACAAGTGTTCATCATGATCAGTTGAATAGAGAAGTAATAATTATAAGTTCACCTATCAGATTAGGTAGCGGGGGAAGTGCAAGGTTAGCAAGGCTGGCAATAAATCATCAGGCTGTTATTAGGGGCAAGATAATTTGTAGGCCACGTGCTAGGAGTATAGTTCGGCTGTGTGTGCGTTCGTAGTTTGTGTTAGCTAAGCAGAATAGGGCGGAGGATGTTAATCCGTGGGCGATTATAAGAATTAGGGCTCCTGTAAACCCTCAAGGGGTTTGAATTAGGATACCTCCTACTACTAAACCCATGTGGCTTACTGAGGAGTATGCAATTAGAGACTTAAGGTCAGTCTGGCGAAGGCAGATTGAGCCTGTTATGATAACGCCCCATAATGCGAAGATAAGAAAGGGGTAGCTTAGTTCTTTGGTAAGGGGGTCCAGTATAATAATTATTCGCATTATTCCGTAGCCCCCTAGTTTTAACAGAACTGCGGCAAGAACTATTGATCCTGCAACGGGTGCTTCAACGTGTGCTTTTGGGAGTCAAAGGTGTACCCCATATAGTGGTATTTTAACAAGAAATGCTAGTAGACAGCCTACTCATCAAAGCTTGTCGGCATTAGATGATAGATGAAGGGGGTGTGAGAATGGTAGGGTAAGTAAAGAGAGTGTTCCAGTATAGTTTTGTAGAAGTAGAAGAGCAATAAGTAGGGGAAGGGAGCCTGCTAGGGTATAAAACAAAAAATAGACTCCTGCGTTAAGACGCTCCGTCTGATTTCCCCACCGAGTAATAAGGATAAGGGTTGGAATAAGGGTGGCTTCAAACATTACGTAGAACATGATTACTTCGGTTGCGCCAAAGGCTAAAATGAGGAAAATTTGAAGAGATGTTAGTAGTGTAATATACATACGTTGGCGATTGATTGGTTCTGTTGTTATGTGGCTTTGGCTTGCTAGAATTATTAGGGGAAGGAGTCAGCATGTAAGGACTAATAGAGGGGTAGATAAGGGGTCTGTAGCTATGAAGAGGTTAAGGGTAGATCAGCCTGTTTCTATTGCACTTTTTAGTCACGAAAGGCTAATTAGTGCAATTAGTATGCTGTGGGTAAGGGTTGTGGGTCAGAGTCATTTGGTTGGGGCCAGTCAGGCTGTTGGGACAAGCATTAGGGTTGGGATAAGGATTTTTAACATTGTAAGAGGTTGAGGTTTTGGAGGTGATCGGTTCCATGAGTGCGGGCTGTTGCTACCAGTAGGGCGAGTCCTGCACTTGCCTCACAGGCTGAAAAAGCCAGTAATAGTATGGGGGCTGCACATAAGCTTGTGGAGCCCAACTGTACAGTTCAGAGGGAGAGGGCAATGAAGAGGGAGAGTATTATTCCTTCTAAACATAGGAGAGCAGAGAGAAGGTGGGTTCGGTGGAATGCTAGGCCTGTTAGGCCTAAAATAAAAGCGGATGAAAAAGCAAAGTGCAGAGGAGTCATTAGGCGATTATGGACTTTAACCATAAGTGTTTGAGCCGAAATCAAATGTTTTTCTTAGACTAACCGCCTACTCGGCTCAATCTAACCCTCCTTGAAGTCACTCATAAATAAGACCTAGGGTGAGGAGAGCTAAAACGATGGAGGCTCATAGGAATGTGAGTGTGGGGGATGTTAGTTGATCTCCTCAGGGGAGTGGTAGGAGGAGGGCAATTTCTAAATCAAACAGGAGGAATAAGATGGCGACTAGGAAGAATCGGAGGGAGAATGGAAGTCGGGCTGTTCCTAAGGGGTCAAAGCCGCATTCGTAGGGTGATAGCTTTTCATGGTCCGGGTTCATTGAGGGGAGTCAAAAGGATAAAATAGCCAGAGCGACCGATAGGGTGAGGGCAATAGTGATGACAGTTGAGACTAAATTCATTATCTTTCCTTGGATTTTAACCAAGACCGGGTGATTGGAAGTCACTTATACTAATTTTAATACTAGAAAGATTATGAACCTCATCAGTAGATAGAGATATACAAGAAAAGTCAGACAACGTCTACGAAGTGTCAGTATCAAGCGGCTGCCTCGAATCCGAAGTGGTGTTCAGATGTAAAGTGGTATTGGATTTGTCGTAGTAGGCATACGGCTAAGAAGGTGGAGCCAATAATGACATGTAATCCGTGGAAACCAGTAGCTACGAAGAAGGTAGAGCCATAAACGCCATCTGCAATTGTAAAGGGGGCTTCGTAGTACTCTATAGCTTGCAGGAATGTAAAGTAGAAGCCTAGAAGGATTGTTAGGGTGAGTGACTGAATGGCTTGTTTTCGTTCTCCTTCTATAATGCTATGATGGGCCCAGGTTACTGTAACTCCGGATGCAAGTAGTACGGCTGTGTTAAGTAGGGGGACTTCAAAGGGGTCTAGGGTGGTAATGCCTGTGGGGGGTCAGCAGCCCCCTAGTTCAGGGGTAGGGGCTAGACTTGAGTGGTAAAAGGCCCAGAAGAAGCCTAGAAAGAAGAAGACTTCTGATGTAATGAAGAGAATTATGCCGTATCGAAGTCCTTTTTGTACGGGGGGTGTATGGTGGCCTTGGAATGTGCCTTCTCGTACAATATCTCGTCATCATTGGTATATTGTTAGGAGAAGTAAAATTGTACCTAAAACAATAAGTGTCGTAGAGTGGAAGTGGAATCAAATTGCAAGTCCTGATGTTATTAATAAGGCAGCAACTGCGCCTGTCAGGGGTCAAGGGCTTGGGTCAACTATGTGGTATGCATGTGCTTGATGTGCCATTAAATGTTCTCTTGTAAGTAGAGTGTTAGTAGTAATACAAATACATAGGCTTGAATTATTGCTACGGCAATCTCTAGCAGTGTTAAAAGAACTAGGACAGTTGCTGTGAGGATAGCTACTGTGGGTAAAAGTGGTAGAAGCACAAAGGCAGCTGTTGAGATTAGTTGAATAAGCAGGTGACCAGCTGTTAGGTTAGCGGTTAGTCGTACACCCAGGGCCAGGGGCCGGATGAATAGGCTAATTGTTTCGATAATAATTAGTATTGGGATTAGGAGACTAGGGGTTCCTTCTGGTAGAAGGTGTCCTAGAGCATGATTTGGTTGGTTTCGCATTCCAATAATGACAGTTGCCAATCAAAGGGGGACGGCGAAGCCTAGGTTAAGGGATAGTTGGGCAGTTGGGGTAAAAGTGTAAGGCAAAAGCCCAAGTATATTTAACGAGATTAAAAAGAGTATTAGGGAGGCCAAGATGGTGGCTCATTTATGTCCGCTTACATTTAAAGGTAGTAGTAGTTGATGGATGAAGCGGTTAATGAATGCGCTTTGTAGTGTTAAGAGCCGGTTATTTAACCACCGGGTTGTGGTTGTGGGGTACAGAATAGAGGGGAATGTTAGTGCCAGTGCAATTAGAGGGATTCCTAAATATGTTGTGCTTATAAACTGATCGAAAAAACTTACACTCATGGTCAATTTCAGGAGATTTTCTCTGGCTTTCGAGGCTTGAGGGACATAGGCTCATAAGGGAAAACGTGGGCTATCACTTTTTTTGGGAAGAAGCCTAAAAAAACTACTCAGGCAAAGAGTAGTGTACCGAATCAGGGGAGTGGGAGAAGCTGGGGCATGTCGCTGAGGGTGGTCGGTAGTCACCAATCTCTAGCTTAAAAGGCTAGTGCTACTCCTTATTTAGCTTCTCAGCGAGGCGTCCTGAAGTATAAGTGATGATCAGTTTTCAAAGTGTTCTAGAGGAACAACTTCAACTACAATTGGTATAAAGCTATGGTTTGCACCACAGATTTCTGAGCATTGACCATAGAATACTCCTGGTCGGGATGTGACAAAGGCTGTTTGATTAAGACGGCCTGGGACGGCGTCTATTTTAATACCAAGGGCTGGTACTGCTCATGAATGAAGGACGTCTTCGGCAGAGACTAGTACTCGAACGGGGGAGTCCAGGGGAACAACTATTCGATGGTCGGCTTCTAGTAGGCGGAATTGGCCGGGGGTTAGGTCTTGTGTGGGAATTATGTATGAGTCGAATCCAAGGTCTTCGTAGTCGGTGTACTCGTAGCTTCAGTATCATTGGTGGCCTATGGCTTTAACTGTAATGTGGGGGTCATTAATTTCGTCTATTAGGTAAAGGATTCGGAGAGAGGGCAGTGCGATTAAAATAAGGATTACTGCTGGGAGAATCGTTCAAATAATTTCAATTTCTTGGGAATCTAAAATATATTTATTGGTTAGCTTAGTGGAAACTATGGCCACAATAATGTAAAGAACTAGTGTGCTGATAAGAAAGACGATTATCAAGGCATGATCGTGGAAGTGTAGGAGTTCTTCTATTACTGGTGAAGCTGCATCTTGTAAACCTAGTTGTGTGGGATGTGCCATTAATAATTTAAGACACGCGGGAGTTAAACCCGCGACTATGCCTTGACGAGGCAGCGTAATATTCGGCTCTACTAGTGTCTTAAAAAGAAAGTGACAGAACGGCTATGTGGTTGGCTTGAAACCATCATATGGGGGTTCAACTCCTCCCTTTCTCGTTTAGTTTGATTGAACTTGAACAAATGCGGGCTCTTCGAATGTGTGGTATGGAGGAGGGCAGCCATGTAGTCATTCTACATTGGTTGCGGTTAGTTCTACTGCTAGAACTTCACGTTTAGCGGCGAATGCTTCTCAGATGATGAACAGGAACATAATTACTGCCACAAGTGAGATTAAAGAGCCAATAGAAGAAACAGTGTTTCACAGGGTGTAAGCATCCGGGTAGTCTGAGTATCGACGGGGCATTCCAGCTAATCCCAGGAAGTGTTGAGGGAAGAAGGTGAGGTTTACTCCTACAAACATAATGCTAAAGTGGATTTTTGTTCAAGTACTGTGCAGGGTGTAGCCCGTAAATAGGGGGAATCAGTGTACAAAGGCAGCTACGATGGCGAACACGGCCCCCATTGAGAGTACATAGTGGAAGTGGGCAACTACATAGTATGTATCGTGCAGGACAATGTCTAGTGAGGAGTTAGCTAGAACAATCCCTGTCAGTCCTCCTACTGTAAAAAGGAAAATAAACCCAAGTGCTCATAGAAGGGGGGTCTCTCACTTAATAGACCCTCCATGGAGTGTAGCTAGTCAGCTGAAGACTTTAACGCCAGTGGGAATTGCGATAATTATAGTAGCTGATGTAAAATAAGCCCGTGTGTCTACGTCTATCCCGACTGTAAACATATGGTGTGCTCACACAATAAATCCTAGCAGTCCAATTGCCATTATAGCTCATACTATTCCTATGTAACCGAATGGTTCTTTTTTTCCGGAGTAGTATGCAACGATGTGGGAGATCATTCCGAAACCGGGGAGAATAAGAATGTAGACCTCTGGATGGCCGAAGAATCAGAATAAATGCTGGTAAAGAATTGGGTCTCCCCCTCCGGCTGGGTCAAAGAAAGTGGTGTTGAGGTTACGATCAGTTAATAGCATTGTAATACCGGCGGCAAGAACAGGGAGGGAGAGGAGTAGAAGTACTGCCGTAATTAATACGGCTCATACAAATAGAGGTGTTTGATACTGAGAAATAGCAGGGGGTTTCATATTGATAATGGTAGTAATAAAATTAATAGCCCCTAAAATTGACGAGACCCCTGCTAAATGCAGGGAGAAAATAGTAAGGTCAACAGATGCACCTGCGTGAGCTAAGTTTCCAGCTAGGGGCGGGTAGACTGTTCAGCCAGTGCCGGCTCCAGCTTCTACTCCAGAAGAAGCAAGAAGAAGTAGGAAAGATGGGGGGAGAAGTCAGAAGCTTATATTATTCATTCGAGGAAATGCTATGTCTGGGGCACCAATTATTAGTGGAATGAGTCAGTTTCCAAAGCCACCAATCATAATTGGTATTACTATAAAGAAAATTATTACGAAAGCGTGTGCTGTAACAATTACGTTATAGATCTGATCGTCGCCTAGTAGGGCTCCCGGCTGGCTTAGCTCAGCTCGAATTAGCAGGCTAAGGGCTGTTCCTACTATACCGGCTCAGGCACCGAACACAAGATAAAGGGTGCCAATGTCTTTGTGATTAGTCGAGAAAAATCAACGTGTGATGGCCACAGGTAGGATGGCTGAGTGTTTAAGCGGTGGATTGTAGCCCCATAGACAGAGGTTTAAGTCCTCTTCTTACCAAGTCTCGAGGTGTTTTACATATTAGATTGCAAATCTAAAGAAGCAAACTAGACGTTTGCCGGGGCTTTCCCCCGCCTATCAAGTTGTTTAATTAGGCGGGGGAAAGTTAGATGGATGCTCGCTGGTTTGAGCGCTTAGCTGTTAACTAAGAGTTTGCAGGATCGAAGCCTGCCTATCTAGAAGGCTTTAGCTTAATTAAAGTGTCTGTTTTGCATATAGAAGATGTGGGTTAGTGTCCTGCAAGTCTTATCAGGGGCTGGGAGATTTTCACTCCCGCTTAGGGCTTTGAAGGCCCTTGGTCTAATGCTATCCTAAGTCCCTTACAGTGTTAGTAGTGCAAGCATGGTGGGAGCAAGCGGAAGTAAGGAGATTGTTGCTAGGGTTAAAGTAGCGAGGGGGAGTGTTAGTTGTAGGGACGGGAGGCGTCATGGGGCTGTACCTGTTACGTTATTAGGGGATATGGTGAGTGTTATAGCGTATGTTAATCGTAAATAGAAATATAGGCTTAGTAGAGCAGTTAGTGCTGCTAGTGTGGCAATGGGTGCGAGGGCTTGTTTAGTTAATTCTTGGAGAATGAGTCATTTTGGCATGAAACCTGTTAATGGTGGGAGGCCTCCTAGTGATAGTAAAATAAGGGGGGCAAGGGTTGTTAGTGCGGGGGTTTTTGCTCAAGAGGTGGCGAGTATATTGATGCTTGTGGATTTGTTTAGTTTAAATACGAGGAATGTTGAGGATGTTATGATTAGGTATGTGAGTAGGGCTAGGAGGGTCAAGGTGGGTGAGAATTGAAGGATTAGAATTATTCAGCCTAGGTGAGCTGTAGAGGAGTATGCTAGGACTTTTCGGAGTTGTGTTTGATTAAGCCCTCCTCATCCCCCAACAAGGGTTGAGATAACACCTAGTATAATTAAGACTGAAGGGTTGGTGGGTTGGATTTGAAGAAGTAGTGCAAAGGGGGCCAGTTTTTGTCAGGTCGATAAAATGAGACCTGTAGTTAGGTCTAACCCTTGGAGTACTTCTGGCAGTCATGTGTGTAGGGGGGCGAGACCAACTTTTAGGGAGAGGGCAAGAATAGCTAGAGTGGTTGTGAGGGGGTGAGATATCTGTAGGATATCTCATTGACCTGTTAATCATGCATTAGTAGTACTGGCAAATAGTAGAGTAGCTGCTCCAGTTGCTTGGGTGAGGAAGTATTTTGTGGTAGCTTCAACTGCTCGGGGGTGATGCTGCTGGGCTATGAGTGGAAGGATGGCCAGGGTATTTATTTCTAGGCCTATTCAGGCGAGTAATCAGTGGGAGCTTATGAATGTAATTGTGGTTCCTAGCCCGAGGCTAAATAATAGGGCGGTTAAGATGTATGGATTCATTAGCAAAGGCAGGGCTTTAACCTACATGTTTGGGGTATGGGCCCAAAAGCTTGAATTAGCTGACCTTACTTAGGAAGTGGTGTAATGGAAGCACTAAGAGTTTTGATCTCTTTAGATAGGGTTCGAGTCCCTTCTTTCTAAGGAGCTGGAGGGGTTTTAACCCTCATGGTTCACTCTATCAAAGTGGCCCTTTGCTTCAGGCACAGTTCCGTGGTTAGAGTTGAGGGGGAAGTCCGGCGAATGCAATAGGGAGCGCAAGGTGTCAGATAACTAAGGCTAGTGTAAGTGGAAGGAAGTTTTTTCAGATTAAGTGCATTAGTTGGTCATATCGAAATCGTGGGTAGGAGGCTCGAACTCATAGAAAAAGTAGAGAAAGGAGGGCTGCTTTTGTCATTAGATTTAGGGCTGTTAGTTCTGGGAGGGTAGGAATGTGGGAGGATCCTAGGAAAAGGGTGGCAGAGAGGGTATTTATGAGAAGAATGTTTGCGTATTCTGCTAGGAAAAATAGGGCAAAGGGGCCACCTGCATATTCTACGTTGAAGCCTGAAACTAGTTCTGATTCACCTTCGGTTAAATCGAAGGGTGCTCGGTTGGTTTCTGCTAGGGTGGAGATGTATCATATTGCAGCTAGAGGTCAGGTTGGTAATAGAAGTCAGATAGCTTCTTGGGCTGTGTTGAAGGTTTGCAGGGTGAAACCTCCTGTAAAGATAATTGCATTTAGGAGGATTAGTCCTAGGCTGACTTCGTAGGAAATAGTTTGTGCTACGGCTCGTAGGGCCCCGATGAGGGCATATTTTGAATTTGATGCTCAGCCTGAGCCTAGAATAGAGTATACTGCTAGACTGGATAGTGCTAGAATAAAAAGAATACCTAGGTTTAAATCGAGGATAGGGTATGGTATGGGGAGGGGGGCTCATAAGGTAAGGGCAAGAGTAAGGGCTAATATTGGAGCGAGGAGGAAGAGGATTGGGGAGGCAGTTGATGGGCGAATAGGTTCTTTGGTAAACAGTTTTACTCCGTCGGCGATCGGTTGTAAGAGGCCGTAGGGCCCAACGATATTAGGGCCCTTTCGAAATTGTATATAGCCTAGGACTTTTCGTTCAACTAGTGTAAGGAAGGCAACAGCCAGTAGTACTGGAACGATGTAGGCTAAAGGGTTAATAATATGTGTGAAAAGCGTTGAGATCATGGTTGAAGAGAGGATTTGAACCTCTGTACAAAGGGCTTAGGCCTTTTGCAATGTGACCGGGCTCTGCCACTCCAACATGTCGTTTTCTCAGACAAAGGGACGACGCCCCCTTGCCTGATTAAGATGTTTTCATTAGGTGGGGGTGAGGCATGCCTTGGACATGGGCCCCCTCTTTTCGGTCCTTTCGTACTAGAAAAGATCATATCATAGATAGAAACCGACCTGGATTACTCCGGTCTGAACTCAGATCACGTAGGACTTTAATCGTTGAACAAACGAACCCTTAATAGCGGCTGCACCATTAGGATGTCCTGATCCAACATCGAGGTCGTAAACCTCCTCGTCGATATGGACTCTAAGAGGAGATTGCGCTGTTATCCCTAGAGTAACTTGGTTCATTGATCGGCATTGCCGGATCTTATTGGTCAGATGTTCTGTTAATTAGAGCTGTCGCTCTTGGTTGTGAATGTTGTACATTCGGTCCTTGCGGGGGTTTTTTATTTCCCCGCGGTCGCCCCAACCAAAGACATTAGGGCAGGGTTCAGTTGGTTTATGTCCTGTTGTTGGGGATGTTGATAATGATCTGCTTTAGTGTCTAAAGCTTCATAGGGTCTTCTCGTCTTATGTATTTATCCCCGCTTCTGCACGGGGAGATCAATTTCATTGACTTGAAAGAGGAGACAGTCAAGCCCTCGTTATGCCATTCATACAGGTCCCCATTTAAAAGACAAGTGATTGCGCTACCTTCGCACGGTCAAAATACCGCGGCCGTTAAACATATAGTCACAGGGCAGGCGGGACCTCTTATACTTTCGGTTTAGCAAGAGGCGATGTTTTTGGTAAACAGGCGAGGCCGAGTGTGTTTGCCGAGTTCCTTCTCTTTCTTTTAGTCTTTCCCTAAGAGCATGCCTGTGTAGGGGTAACGGTTATCTGTTTGGGTGTTTTTCTGGTTGTTTTATCTGTGGTTCAGTTCCCTCTATTATTGGGTCCGTTAAGGCTCGGTGGGTTGTCCGTTTCCGATTTACACATATGCAGGGAGAGAGCCATTAGGCTCTCTTATGTACTGATTTTAGCAGGATCACTCCCATGCAAGCATGGGATGGCCCAGTAGGATAAGGGGAGTAAGAATATGTGGTCGAAACTTGAGGCTTATAAAATAATGTGTTTGAGCTTTAACGCTTTTTAACGGGATGGCTGCTTTTAGGCCCACCCTAATGTACTGCCTTAGTTAAGTATGATCTTTATCCTCCTATAAAAGTTGTATCTTGTTTCTAAGGGGCTGTACCCCCTTTGACTAACTCTCTCGGTTTCTTATGATTATCTGTTGAAACAGAAGGGGTTGGAGAAGAAAGAAGCCGGGAGGCTGAACTCCTATCCAGTTCTTGGGCAACCAGCTATTACTAAGTTCGGTAGGTCTATCACCTCTACTCGAAGGTCTTCCCACTCTTTTGCCACAGAGACGGGTTGGCCCTATTGATTAGGTTGCCTTGGAGTAGCTCACTAAGTTTCGGGTTATCAAACTAAAGTGCCCTTTGCTTGAGTTGCACTGGCTAAATCATGATGCAAAAGGTACGAGTTAAAATCTCTGCTTTTTTAGGCTTCACTTGTTTATTTCATTTAGTTTTTCAGCATTCCCTTGCGGTACTTTCTCTATCGCTCCGTTGTCCCTTTTCTGTCGCCCATACTAAGGGGGAAAAATGGTTTGTTTGTGTAGAATGTTAATGTCTTTGGGTTTAGTTAATATGTCTTGTTGTTCTTGGTTTTGGTCGGGCTAGCGGGTCAGTATCAAGGCAACTCGAATTGGACGAGTGCTTCCTCTGTGTAAAAGGGGTGTTCTACTTTGAACTATGCCTTGAGTTTTAGCCAAGTGCACCTTCCGGTACACTTACCATGTTACGACTTGCCTCCCCTTTGCTGTCGAAAGGTTTTGAGTTAAATTGAAAAAATACGCTCGGGGAGAGTGACGGGCGGTGTGTGCGCGCTTCAGGGCCGGTTTCAGCAGAACGCTCTACTTTCTGCTTACTGCTAAATCCTCCTTCTAGATACACGTTTCAGTGGTATTATCCGTAATTCACTGTAACAGGGAATGTAGCCCATTTCTTCCCTTTCCATACGCTACACCTCGACCTGACGTTTTAGGCTGTGCCAATTATGCTTACTAAAGGGCCTTCAAAGGGTAAGCTGACGACGGCGGTATATAGGCGGGGGGAACAAGAAAAGGTGAGGTTGAACGGGGGTTATCGGTTTTAGAACAGGCTCCTCTAGGGGGGTCTAAAGCACCGCCAAGTCCTTTGGGTTTTAAGCTACTGCTCGTAGTTCCCAGGCGGATAGCGATTGTATTAAACTATCAATGTTTAGGGCAAAGCATAATGGGGTATCTAATCCCAGTTTGTGCCTTAGCTTTCGTGGGGTCAGGTAAGGTAAAGCCACCTTCGTAGTTGAGCTTCTTACTTTCGGGTACGTATAACAGCCTAGTAAGCGTTCGGCTTTAGTGTTTAATTTACCCTTAACCACGCTTTACGCCGGAGCCTGTCAACTCGAGCCTCTCGTATAACCGCGGTAGCTGGCACGAGTTTTACCGGCCCTTTTAACCATAACTAAGTCAAGTTTACACTCATTGGCTTAATGTCTGTCACTGCTGGATTCCCTTGAGGGTGTGGCTAAGCAAGGTGTCGTGGGCTATGGAGGTATGTGCCTGATACCAGCTCCTTGTTCCCAAGCAGGGAACTGTAGGGCATTCTCACGGGGGTGCGGATACTCGCATGTGTAAATTTGGTTAAAGCTGATAGGAAAGTCAGGACCAAGCCTTTGTGTTTTCGAGGCTCTTCTAGAGCCTATCTTAACATCTTCAGTGTTATGCTTTATTTTAAGCTACGATAAC